TTGACAAGCATTTGCCGCAACAGGTCGTGTAAACCAAAATCCTATTAATAGATAGGAACACAGACCAACCAATTCCCAAAAAATATAAATTTGTATCAAATTCGAACTAGTAACTAATCCCAACATGGAAGTACTGAAAAAACTCATATAAGCAAAAAATCTCAAATAGCCTTGATCATGAGCCATATAATTATCACTATAAATAAGAACCATAATCCCAACAGTAGTGATTAATATTGACATAATAGAAGTAAGTGGGTCGATCAAGTATCCGAAGTCTAAAGAAAAATCATTATTGATGATCCAAGACCATACATATTGATAAAAAGAACTGCTATTTATTTGCTGAATAGACAGGTAGATTGAAAAAACCATGACTATGCTTAACAATAAAACACTTTGAAAAGCCCACATACGGCGAAAACTTTTTGTTGCCGTTGGAAAAAGAATAAGTCCCGCTCCTATTAACATAGGGACTGGAAGTGGAATGAAAGGTATGATCCACGCATATTCATATGTCTGTTCCATAAAAAAGTTTTGAATTCTTAATTAATTGTTTCCGATTCACCGGATCTTACCTCTTTTGAAAGGAGTCAATAAAAAGTAAAAATATGGACTAACTTAAACTAATTTAAAACTTAAATCGAATTTTCTATTCTTACTTATTCTGAGTCTTTGCTAAATACTTCAACTATTGAAATCAAGAAGTTACTATTGGTCAAATGATAGAAATTTGAAATAGGCCTATTTTTTCACCAAGTTTGACCAGTGAATCAAACGGGGATTCAAGTTTTTCATTTCCTGAAGTAAAAACGCGGTTCTTATCTTTAAACCCTTCGAGGTATTTTATTGCATGTAAATGAAATGTGGAACCATAAATAGAAATCGAATATTTTGTGGATTCTTTATTTTATTTTTGATTTTTATTAAGTTCAACTAATTTCATTTCTTCATTTCTACAGAACAAAAACTTTTTGAACTCTATTCCTTAATTGAATATAGAACGGTTTAGTTACAAGAGTTCAATTCGAGGAAAGCATAAAATATAGGAAAGTCCCGGGGTAAATAAAAAAAAACTAAGACTCTAAACTCAAATCTAAAATAATGAACCTTCAACCTAAAATTCCTATTTGAACAACTTTTTATTGTTATTAATCCATTTGAATCATTACTAAACTAAAATAGCTTACTCAATCTCGACGATTGCTTATTCATAGGCTATTATGAGTTCAAGACAGGCCGCCGCTATGGTGAAATTGGTAGACACGCTGCTCTTAGGAAGCAGTGCTAATGCATCTCGGTTCGAGTCCGAGTGGCGGCATACCGTCTTCTAAAAAGGATAAATAGATCTTATAATGAATTCAATTCCCGATTTACATTTTATAATTATGTAATTAAGGGACTCCTCTTTTTTAAGATTTTTATGATATTTTCAACCTTAGAGCATATATTAACTCACATTTCCTTTTCGATCGTTTCAATTGTAATTACAATTCATTTGATAACCTTTTTAGTCGATGAAATCGTAAAACTATACGATTCGTCAGAAAAGGGCATAATAGTTACTTTTTTATGTATAACAGGATTATTAGTTACTCGTTGGATTTCTTCGGGACATTTCCCACTAAGCGATTTATATGAATCATTAATTTTCCTTTCATGGAGTTTCTCGCTTATTCATATAATTCCGTATTTCAAAAAAAATGTTTTAATTTTAAGTAAAATAACTGGCCCAAGTGCTATTTTTACCCAAGGCTTTGCTACTTCAGGTATTTTAACTGAAATACACCAATCTGGAATATTAGTACCTGCTCTTCAATCTGAGTGGTTAATAATGCACGTAAGTATGATGATATTGGGCTATGCAGCCCTTTTATGTGGATCGTTATTATCAGTAGCACTTCTAGTGATTACTTTTCGAAAAAACAGAAAGCTTTTTTATAAGAGCAATGGTTTTTTAAACGAGTCATTTTTCTTGGGTGAAAATGTTTTAGAAAATACTTCGTTTTTTTCTGCTAAAAATTATTACAGGTCCCAATTGATTCAACAATTGGATTATTGGAGTTATCGGGTTATTAGTTTAGGATTTACTTTTTTAACCATAGGAATCCTTTCGGGAGCGGTATGGGCTAATGAAGCGTGGGGGTCGTATTGGAATTGGGACCCAAAAGAAACTTGGGCATTTATTACTTGGATCGTATTTGCAATTTATTTACATACTCGAACACATAGAAATTCGCGGGGTGCAAATTCTGCAATTGTAGCGTCTATAGGCTTTCTTATAATTTGGATATGCTATTTTGGGGTCAATCTATTAGGAATAGGGTTACATAGTTATGGTTCTTTTCCATCAACATTTAATTGAATTCAAGACAAGTTATTACAAATACAAGAGCGGGCGGCGCATTGTATGAACCAGCATGCGGACCGTGTGAATCAAATATTGTATTGATGATTCACACGGTTTTCTACCATATGTAGTTCAATTTCATTGTTTTTA